TCGTTCCTATCCAATAATCTACTAGTACCGGCTCGCTATTCACTCGGTTTTTGGGTCATAATCATTATGTAGGAGAGATGGCCGAGTGGTTGAAGGCGTAGCATTGGAACTGCTATGTAGGCTTTTGTTTACCGAGGGTTCGAATCCCTCTCTTTCCGTACCTTCATCTAATTCACTGATCTTACTAACCAAAAGAGTAAAATATATAAAATTATATTCCAACACAAAACAGTTAGACCTTTCTTTGATATATATTTTATTACTAATTACTGTGTCACGGAAAATACTGAAAGGAAAAGAGTAGACAAGGAATGAAAACCTCCCTCCCGTTCTATGATACCTAAATCGGAGAAAAATCCGGATCAAACTCTTATTTATCTTAACCTTAGGTTAATTTACTTCGACGAAAGGGATCAAAATTGTCCGAACCCTTGTGATTTTTTATTTTCTTTTCGTTAGGTTTAGGTCTGGCGCGAATAATATTCTACGACTAGCAATTCATTTATTTTCAAACCGACCCATTTACTATCTATTATTTGATTGACTAATCCTTTATATTGGAATGGTTGAAGAGTCAAATGTTTTGGCATTTCGTCCTGAGAGGATGAATCGAAAGAATTTTTAATCAGAGCTCTAGAGTTTTGTTCATCCCTCGCCGTAATAATATCTCGGGGTTTGCAGCGATAACTTGGTATATCTACTATACGACCATTGACTAAAATATGTCTATGGTTAACCAATTGACGGGCTCCAGGAATAGTCGGAGCCATACCCAATCGAAAAAGGATGTTATCCAAGCGCATTTCAAGTAATTGGAGTAAAACCTGACCTGTTGACCCCTTGGCTTTGCCGGCGATACGAACGTATTTAAGCAATTGTCGTTCTGTAAGACCATAATGAAAACGCAACTTTTGTTTTTCTTCTAGACGAATACGATATTGAGATTTTTTACCGGAACGTGATTGGTTTCTAAGATCACTTCCGGCTCTAGGCCTTTTATTAGTTAGTCCCGGTAAAGCTCCCAGGCGGCGTATTTTTTTGAAACGAGGTCCCCGGTAACGCGACATAAAGACTCCTTATTCTTATTTATATTGAATTCTTATTGATGAAATTTCATTTTACAGAATAAACCTAAACTAAAACTGAACTAAATGATAAATGAAGCGAAGTTTACGGAAGTAGTGTACTTGTACTCTAAAGAATAATTAGATGAATAAATATCCAGACCTTTCTATTCTATATATATTCTATATATATATATATATATTCTATATAAAGATTCTATATAGATAAAAAATAGATAAAAGGGATTCTTTTCATGGCATAGTTGTAAGTTCCTATAAGATAAAAAATATATTTTTCGATATTATTTGATTTCGGATTTCAAAAGGGCATTCTCAATCATGTAAAAACTCGAAGAAAATAAATAGAGAAAAGCCGGCTATCGGAATCGAACCGATGACCATCGCATTACAAATGCGATGCTCTAACCTCTGAGCTAAGCAGGCTCACATAAGATAAATTATACCTGCATAGGGATTCAATAAACTATTGTTAGCTATTAATTAATTTAATATACTTATATTTGCATTCTTGGCGATTCCTATTAGCTAGTCATAATGAATATGACTATCGAAAAAATATAATATAGAATTGAAAGGAAATATTCAATACTCATACTTACCATAGACCATAGAATATAACGATTAATCTATCGATATATAATTTTAGTTTTTTTTCTCACGTCACAATTATATAGTACAATTCTATAGTATAGCATTTAATATTAAAAAATATTTGATTCGATCTATTTTTAGATTAAATCATTTTCGTTTTTGCTTTCAAATGATATTTGAAAGTCTTTTTATTACACTTATATATTTTATTTCATATCATCATATATATCTTTTTTATTTCTAAATGGAATGATTTGTTTTAAATAATTAGAAATTATTGCGCTTTGATTCGTAAAGATGGAAGCTCAGACGAAAAAAAGAATCGACCGTTCAAGTATTCCAAATTGCATGGGAAAAACGAGCAGAAGAGAGACATATATACGTGGTATATCTCCATCTATATTGAATTGCAGATACAGAAATGATAGAATCGTTTCTGATTGGACCAAATGCGGGTGCGGGTTTCCTATAGAAGATGAAAGAAGATAGCCAAGAAATAAAAGAGGAGAAAAACTTTTTCGAGATAGGAATCAGTATTTAATGAATTCAACGGTTCCAGCAGAAATGAAATAAAAAAGAGAACGACATCTCAATAAAAATGAGATCCTAATCTCAAAACAAAAAGGGGATATGGCGAAATTGGTAGACGCTGCGGACTTAATTGGATTGAGCCTTGGTATGGAAACCTACTAAGTGATAACTTTCAAATTCAGAGAAACCCCGGAATTAATAAAAATGGGCAATCCTGAGCCAAATCCTATTTTACAAAAACAAACAAAGGCCCAGAAGGTGAAAAAAGGATAGGTGCAGAGACTCAATGGAAG